TTATTTCTCCTTAAAATAAAAAGGCAATATATAATAGATATTTAACTAATTTGTATAAATTAGTTATATCGGTTGCATCTTAAGAACAACCTTACAATTAAGTATAACATTTGTTTTATATCCAAAAATTGCATAATTATTTATAAATTTAATAACTTTTTAGAATATTATTAATTTAAACTTATTTTATTTCTTTAAATCCCAAAAAAATTCCCGTATAATACAAACAAGTAATCCTTAAATTGATACTTTAAAAAATTAGTTTATTAAATTTATGACGAATCAATCTAATAAAACTTTAAATACTAATATCAAAAAATTAGTAAATCAACCTTATAAGTACGGATTTTCTACTGCTATAGAAAAAGAAAAATTTGAGAAAGGTTTAAATGAAGATATAATTCGTTTAATTTCGAAAAAAAAGAATGAACCAGAATTTTTATTAAATTTCCGTTTAAAAGCGTATAAAAAATGGAAACAAATGAGTTGTCCGGAATGGGCACAATTAAAATTTGCTGAAAGTAATTACCAAGATATTATTTATTATTCAGTCCCAAAAACAAAAAAAAAATTAAATAGTTTGGATGAAGTTGATCCCGAAATTTTAAAAACTTTTGAAAAATTAGGTATATCATTGACGGAACAAAAAAGATTAACTAATGTCGCCGTTGACGCTGTTTTTGATAGTGTGTCAATTGGTACGACGTTTAAAGAAGAATTAGCCGAATATGGGGTAATTTTTTCTTCAATTTCTGAAGCAGTCCAGGAATATCCTCATCTGATTGAAAAATATCTTGGAACTGTTGTTCCAATTGGTGATAATTATTTTACAGCCTTAAATTCAGCTGTTTTTACAGATGGATCTTTTTGTTATATTCCGAAAGGAGTAAAATGTCCTTTAGATTTATCAACTTATTTTAGAATCAATGACCAAAATTCAGGACAGTTTGAACGTACGTTAATTATTGCTGAAGAAAATAGTCAAGTAAGCTATTTAGAAGGCTGTACTGCTCCACAATATGATGAAAATCAATTACATGCTGCAGTAGTTGAACTAATTGCATTAGAAAATGCCGATATTAAATACTCTACAGTTCAAAATTGGTATTCTGGTGATTCTGAAGGAAAAGGAGGGATTTATAATTTTGTTACTAAACGAGGCTTATGTGTAGGTAAGAATTCTAAGATTTCATGGACCCAAGTAGAAACAGGTTCCTCAATCACATGGAAATATCCCGGTTGTGTTTTAGTCGGGGATAATTCTCAAGGCGAATTTTATTCTGTTGCTCTAACAAATAACTATCAACAAACTGATACTGGTAGTAAAATGAGTCATGTTGGAAAGAATACTCGAAGCCGAATTGTTTCAAAAGGTATTTCAGCTGGTAATTCGAAAAATACCTATCGTGGGTTTGTAAATGTAAATCGCAAAGCAGTAGGGGCGAGAAACTATTCTCAATGTGATTCATTATTGATTGGTAATTCTTCTAATGCAAATACTTTTCCATTTATTTCAGTCCAAAATTCAACAAGTAAAATTGAACATGAAGCGTCTACATCAAAAATTGGTGAAGAACAAATTTTTTATTTTTTACAAAGGGGAATTTCTTTAGAACAAGCAGTTGGACTAATTATTAGTGGATTCTGTAGTGAAGTTTTCACAGAATTACCTTTAGAATTTTCAGTTGAAGCTGATCGATTATTAAGTTTAAAATTAGAAGGAAGTATTGGATAATGACGAAAAAAACACCCATTTTAGAAATTAAAAATTTAAAAGCCTCAATTAATGAGAATGAAATATTAAAAAATTTAGATTTAACTATAAACAAAGGTGAAATTCATGCCATAATGGGAACAAATGGTTCTGGAAAAAGTACGTTATCAAAAGTACTAGCAGGCCACCCTGCGTATACAGTTACAAGTGGAGAAATACTTTATGAAGGACAAAGCATTTTAAGCTTAGAACCTGAAGAACGTTCACATTTAGGGATTTTTTTAGCATTTCAATACCCAATAGAAATTCCGGGCGTTAGTAATGAAGATTTTTTATACCTTTCATATAATTCAAAACTGAAAATGCTGGGTAAAGATGAAATCAGTCCAATTGAATTCTTTAGTATTATTAGTGAAAAATTAAAAATTGTTGAGATGTCTCCAACGTTTTTAAGTCGAAATGTTAACGAAGGGTTTTCTGGGGGTGAAAAAAAACGAAATGAAATTCTTCAAATGTTATTGTTAGATTCAAAATTATCCATTCTTGATGAAACAGATTCGGGGTTAGATATTGATGCTTTAAAAATTATTTCAAAAGGTATAGGAACTTTTATGAATGAAGATAAAGCCATTATTTTAATTACCCATTATCAACGTTTATTAGATTATGTTAAACCTAATTTTATTCATGTGATGCAAGACGGGAAAATTATTAAAACTGGAACTGCTGAATTAGCAAAAGAATTAGAACAAAAAGGTTATGAATGGTTAAAAGTTAAATCCTAAGCCAATAAAAAGAGCTTTTATGTAATAATGTACCTAATTTTAGTTGAAAAGATTTATACTATATATTGTTCCTGTATATTTTTTAATATTGGGTAATTTACTAAATTAGTTAAATTATATGTACCCAGATAATTTTTATTCAAGTACGTTTACATTATTGGCGGAGGCGGAAGTTGGGAAACATTTTTACTGGGATATCGCAGGCTTTCTAGTACACGGCCAAGTTTTGGTTGTGATGTGGTTTGTTTTTGCTATCTTATTAATTTTTTCAATTTTAGGCACGCAAAATACTGAACGAATTCCACATGGTTGGCAAAACTTTATGGAAGCGACAGTTGATTACGTTGCGGGAATTGCTAAAGATCAATTAGGTGAAAGTTTCTATAAAGACTGGATACCATTTATTGGTACTTTATTCTTATTTATTTTTGGATGTAACTGGGCAGGTGCAATTATTCCGTGGAAGTTAATTGAACTTCCATCAGGTGAATTAGCAGCACCAACTAATGATATTAATACAACAGTAGCATTAGCTCTATTAACATCTTTTGCATATTTCTATGCAGGTTTGAGTAAAAAAGGATTAGGATATTTCAAACGTTATATTCAACCAATTCCACTTCTTCTACCAATCAACATTCTAGAAGATTTTACAAAACCGTTATCATTAAGTTTCCGGTTATTTGGAAACGTTCTTGCTGATGAATTAACGATTACTGTATTGACATCCTTAGTTCCATTGGTAATTCCATTACCAATTATGATGCTAGGTATTTTCGCGGGTTCAGTACAAGCATTAATTTTCTCAACGTTAGCAGCTGCGTATATAACAGAGGCTCTTGAGTAGGTTATTTTTAAACTAGATTTTTCTTACATCACAAATATTAATTTTACATTTATTAATTAAGGTTTATTATGGATAGTATTATTTCTGCTGCTTCTGTTATAGCTGCTGGTTTATCTATTGGTTTAGCTGCTATTGGTCCTGGTATTGGTCAAGGTAATGCCGCAGGTCAAGCGGTTGAAGGTATTGCTCGTCAACCTGAAGCAGAAAACAAAATTCGTGGTACTTTATTATTAAGTTTAGCATTCATGGAAGCGTTAACAATCTACGGTTTAGTAGTAGCATTAGCGTTATTATTTGCTAACCCATTTAACAGTTAATTAAACTTTAACTCATAAAATGGATAAATATAGTTGGAACTCATTCCAATTATATTTATTCTAAATTTTTGTCAAACATATAAATTTTATATGGTTAATTTTTCAATATTAATTTCAAATTCAGAAGTTACTGGACCTGGTGGATTATTCGATATTAACTTAACTCTACCATTAGTAGCCATTCAATTTTTATTATTAATGGTTGTTCTGAATATTGTACTATACAGCCCGTTATTAGCTGTTATTTCAGAGCGTAATGAATATATTTTAAATAATCTTGCTAAAGCTTCTGAAATTTTAGCTCAAGCAAACGAATTGACTGCTCAATATGAACAAGAATTGAATAGCGTACGTAAAGAAGCACAATTAGAAATTACAAACTCACAAAAAATTCATAAGGAAATCTTAGAAATCGAATTAAATATTTCACAAAAATATATTGATGATTTATTAGACACGATTACAAAAGATCTACTTGACAAGAAAAACACGGCTCTAAATAGTTTAGATGCTATTGTTCAATCATTGTGTGTAGAAATTGAAACTCGATTATCAATTTAAATTTTTTGTTAAACGTAATTTCCCTTTTTATAAGCGAATAGTTTAAATAAAAACTCTAAAACATGGAAAATTTTGATCAAATTTTTACATTACTTGCCGAGAGCGAAGGTATTAGTTTAAACCTTGATATTCTGGAAACTGGGTTACTTAACATTATTGCTTTAGTCGGTATTCTAATTTATGTAGGTCGTGATTTTTTAGGATCTTCATTAGAAGCACGTAAAAGTGATATTGTAACAGGTGTTCAAGATGCTGAAGAACGATTAAATGAGGCAAATAAACGTCTAACTGAAGCGCAAAAACAATTATCTCAAGCTAATGTAGTCATTACTGAAATAAAAAATGAAACAATAGCTACGAAAAAAGTTTTACTTCAAGCAGATGCTAAGCAATCTAAAAAAGATCTAACTACTCGTTTCAGTAGAGCTTTAGCAACTTTCCGTACGAAGGAAAGACAAATATTTTTAGAAGTTAAACAACAGATAATAACGTTAGTCTTAAAACGTACGGCTGCTCGAGCTCAAGAAGCTTTTGGAACAAAAGAACGCGCAACTGCATTAATCAACGAGACTATTACTAAACTAGAAGGAGATTTGTTATGAGCACCAATCCATTAGCAGCAAAAATTGCAGCTCCTTATGCACGTGCGTTATATGACTTCTCTGTTGAACAAAATATAATGCATCAGATTACTGCAGATTTCCAAAATTTAGAAGTTTTTTTAAGTAAAACAGAAGATTTAACTGAATACTTAAGTAATCCTCTTGTAAGTACAGAAAAAAAACGTGAGATTTTAGAAAAAACTTTAAAATCTGAACTAAATGCAGAAACTTTTAAATTTTTACTTGTTCTAGTAAGTCGGGACAGAATTAATTTATTAAGTACAGTTATCGATAGTTATTTACAATTAGTTTATCGTTTAGCTTCAATTAAAACAATTGAAGTTTCTACGGCTTTTGCCTTTACAAATAAACAAAAAAACACGTTAATTAAAAAACTAAAAGAATTAACGAATGCTAGAGAAATTCGCTTAGAAATTACTGTAGATTCAAGTTTAATTGGTGGATTTTTAATTAAAACAAATTCAAGAGTAGTTGATTTTACTGTTAAGAATCAATTACAGAAATTAGCGAGTCATTTAGATAGTGTTTTAGAAATTTAAAAACAACTAAAATCTTTTATTAACTTTTTATCTTAAAAATAATACAATGATAAATATTCGTCCAGACGAAATAAGTAGTATTATCCGCGAACAAATTGAAAAGTACGATCAAGATGTTAAAGTAGACAATATTGGTACTGTTTTACAAGTAGGTGATGGTATCGCTCGTGTTTATGGGCTTGATCAAGTAATGAGTGGAGAACTGTTAGAATTTGAAGATAAAACGATTGGTATCGCTCTTAACTTAGAAAACGATAACGTTGGTGTCGTTTTAATGGGTACTGGCCGTCAAATCTTAGAAGGTGGTACAGTTAAAGCTACTGGTCAAATTGCTCAAATTCCTGTAGGTGACGGCTTCTTAGGTCGTGTAGTAAACCCATTAGCTAGTCCAATTGATGGTAAAGGTGAAATTACACCTGATGATACACGTTTATTAGAAGCAATGGCTCCGGGTATCATTAGCCGTAAATCAGTATGTGAACCATTACAAACTGGTATTACTTCTATTGATGCTATGATTCCAATTGGTCGTGGCCAACGAGAATTAATTATCGGCGATCGTCAAACAGGAAAAACTTCAATTGCGGTTGATACAATTATTAACCAAAAAACAGAATCTGTTGTTTGTGTATACGTTGGTGTTGGTCAAAAAGCTTCAACAGTTGCACAAGTAGTAAATGTATTAGAAGAAAAAGAAGCAATGGCTTATACAATTATTGTATCTGCTAGTGCAAATGACCCTGCAACATTACAATACATTGCACCGTATGCCGGCGCGGCTTTAGCAGAATACTTTATGTATAAAGGTCAAGCGACTTTAGTAATCTATGATGATTTAACTAAACAAGCAATGGCTTACCGTCAAATGTCTTTATTATTACGTCGTCCTCCAGGACGTGAAGCATATCCTGGTGATGTATTCTACTTACACTCACGTTTATTAGAACGTGCAGCGAAATTAAGTGATGAATTAGGTGGCGGTAGTATGACTGCATTACCAATCATTGAAACACAAGCTAGTGATGTATCTGCGTACATTCCAACAAATGTAATTTCAATTACAGATGGTCAAATCTTCTTATCAAATGATTTGTTTAACTCAGGTATCCGTCCAGCAATTAACGTAGGTATTTCGGTATCACGTGTAGGATCAGCTGCTCAAACAAAAGCAATGAAAAAAGTTGCTGGTAAGTTAAAATTAGAATTAGCACAATTCGCTGAATTAGAAGCATTCTCTCAATTCGCTTCAGATTTAGATGAAGCTACTCAAAAACAATTAGCTCGTGGTACACGTTTACGTGAAGTATTAAAACAACCACAAAATTCTCCATTATCTGTTGCTCAACAAGTAGCATTAATTTATACAGGTATTAATGGATTCTTAGATGATTTAGAAGTAGCTAATGTAAAAGCTTACTGTGCTGCGTTATTATCATACTTAGGCACTTCAACAAGTCCATACATTGGTATCGTTACTGATACAAATCAATTTACAGATGAAGCTGAAACTGCATTAAAAGCAGCGATTGAAGAATCTAAAACATCTTTTAAGCAAACTTTAGCTTAAATATCTAAGTTTAGTTAAATCTATTTCTAATAGATTTAACTAAATCTATACAATTAATTTTATTAAATTAAATAATTTTTGTTATCTTCACTTATAATAGTATGGTAGCTAGCTATTTCTTATAGTTTAGTTGTAAGAAAGTCAAAAACCATTATTTATATTAAGGAATGAATTACTATGGCATTACCATGGTATCGTGTTCATACTGTTGTTTTAAATGATCCAGGTCGATTAATTGCTGTACACTTAATGCACACTGCATTAGTTGCAGGTTGGGCTGGTTCAATGGCATTATATGAACTTGCAGTATTTGATCCTTCAGATCCAGTATTAAATCCAATGTGGCGTCAAGGTATGTTTGTTATGCCTTTCATGACACGTTTAGGTATTACAGATTCTTGGGGTGGTTGGAGTATTACAGGAGAGAGTGTTTCAAACCCAGGTATCTGGAGTTTTGAAGGTGTAGCTTTATCACATATTATTTTATCAGGTATGTGTTTCTTAGCAGCTATCTGGCACTGGGTTTACTGGGATTTAGAATTATTCCGTGATCCACGTACAGGTGAACCTGCTTTAGATTTACCGAAAATTTTCGGTATTCACTTATTCTTATCTGGTTTATTATGTTTTGGATTTGGTGCTTTCCACGTAACAGGTTTATTTGGACCTGGTATTTGGGTATCAGATGCATACGGCATTGCAGGTAAAGTTCAACCGGTAGCACCATCTTGGGGTGCAGATGGATTCAATCCATTTAATCCAGGTGGTATTGCAGCGCATCATATTGCTGCAGGTATCTTCGGTATCTTTGCAGGTATTTTCCATTTAACTGTACGTCCTCCTCAACGTTTATACCGAGCGTTAAGAATGGGTAATATCGAGACAGTATTATCAAGTAGTATTTCAGCTGTATTCTTTGCAGCATTTGTTACTTCTGGTACTATGTGGTATGGTGCCGCAGCAACTCCAATCGAATTATTTGGTCCAACTCGTTACCAATGGGATAGCGGTTACTTCCAACAAGAGATTGAACGTCAAGTTGAAACATTTATCAGTGAAGGTGCGACAGAAAGTCAAGCTTGGTCACGTATTCCAGATAAATTAGCTTTCTATGATTACATTGGAAACAATCCAGCAAAAGGCGGTTTATTCCGTGCTGGTGCGATGGATAAAGGTGATGGTATTGCTGAAGCTTGGTTAGGTCATCCAATTTTCCGTGATAAAGAAGGTCGTGAATTAACAGTAAGAAGAATGCCAGCTTTCTTCGAAACATTCCCAGTTATTTTAGTAGATAAAGATGGTATTATCCGTGCAGATATTCCATTCCGTCGTGCTGAATCAAAATATAGTATTGAACAAGTTGGTGTAACTGTAGATTTCTACGGTGGTAAATTAAATGGTCAAACATTTAAAGATGCTCCGACTGTTAAGAAGTTTGCTCGTAAAGCACAATTAGGTGAAGTTTTTGAATTTGATAGAACAAGTTTAGAATCTGATGGTGTATTCCGTAGTAGTCCACGTGGCTGGTACACATTCGGTCATGCTAACTTCGCATTATTATTCTTCTTTGGTCATTTATGGCATGGTGGTCGTACTATTTTCCGTGATGTATTCACAGGTATTGGTGCGGAAGTTACAGAACAAGTAGAATTTGGTGCATTCCAAAAGCTTGGTGATAAATCTACGAAAAAACAAGGTGCAGTTTAACTTAAACCCTTTGTTTTTTTAATGTATTAAAAATTAAACAGGATTAAACAATGGAAGCCTTAGTTTATACATTTTTACTTATTGGGACTTTAATGGTAATTTTCTTTGCTGTATTCTTTAGAGAATCGCCAAGAATTATCAGATAATAAAACCACAATTGTGGTTTTATTTTTTTAATCTTCATGTTCTTCAAATGGATCACGTAAATTTTTTGACGCTGGTCCAAAAGCGGTATAGATTGAATATGCTGTAATACCTAAAAGTAAACTTGATACAAAAATTACAATAATAGTTGCTGTTTCCATGTTATATCATTATCTAAATTAACGTTTTAGTATTATATAACATGTAATACAAAAATTAATTTATTAAAAATATAAAATATTTTTATGGCATTAAGAACAAGATTAGGTGAAATTTTACGTCCATTAAACGCTGAATATGGTAAAGTTGCTCCTGGTTGGGGAACAACTCCTATCATGGGAGTAGTTATGGTAGCATTCTTAGTATTTTTGTTAATTATCTTACAAATTTACAATTCATCTTTAATTATTGAAAATGTTGATGTTGATTGGGCAAATGGTATTTAATATACATTAAAAATAGATAATTTAAAAGGTGTGAAATCCTTTTAAATTATAAAAATTGAAATTAATTTTAAAATAGGTATGGATATTATAAGTCTAGGTTGGGCAGGAGTAATGACAATGTTTACATTCTCATTAACTTTAGTAGTTTGGGCCAGAAATGGTTTTTAGTTCTTCGAACTTTGTAAAAATTTAAAAATTTAAAAATTATGGAATTAGTTTTAAAAATTTTCCCATATGCAAATGCTGAAATTGTTACCACAGCTGTGACTTGTTTCTTTATGACATTATTGGGACTTTCATTAGGCTTTGCATTATTAAAAATTCAAGGTGAATAATAAGTATCTAATAATAATATTTTAAATATTATTATTAGGCTCAAATTTTTTTATAAAAAAGTTTTTCTTCTTAAATCTTAATTAAATTAAGGTTGGTATTTTTTGTTTTATCTAATCGGGACTGACGAGACTCGAACTCGCAACTTCCGCCGTGACAGGGCGGTGCTCTAACCAATTGAACTACAATCCCTTATGTACATGGTATTATATTAATAATATTTTATTAATGTCAACTATTTTTTTTTAATTTAAACAATTTAAGGAGAAACAGGGATTCGAACCCTGGGTACAAGTAATTGTACGATAGATTAGCAATCTATTGCTTTCGACCACTCAGCCATTTCTCCTAAATCAGTTCTATTAAAACTAAGTAGTTTTTGTAGATGGCTCTGGTGGGATTTGAACCTACGACCTTGGGCTTATGAGTCCCCTGCTCTAACCACTGAGCTACAGAGCCTTAAACTACGTTTATCTATTATTATTGTAACATGGGAGACCTAAATCTCGCACTATATATTTTGATATATAATTTAAATTATTCATTAAATCTTCTTCAACCGAAAGATTTTTCTCCATCTAGTAGAATTCATTCGCATTTTCAATATATTTTTTTTAATTCCTAGCAATTACATAATATTCATGATGACATTGTTTACTTGCTTTAATAACCACAAGAGGCTGGACAAAAAATAATTGTGGATATTCCTTATAGATAATTGAAGCTACAAAATTAGTTTTAATCGCTTCAATGAGAGATAACATAGAACCTAATTTTTTGTAAATTGGTATATTCAATTAGCGGATCGTAGAATATCGATCAATCACACAGAGTTAAGTAGACGTGTTCAAAATCACTTTGGCGATATCATTCAGAGGTCTATAAGCCAAACATTTTAAAAATTTACTTTTACCTTAATTCTCTTTAACCTAGTAAATCCATATGATATTCTAATTTTCAGGTTCCCTAAAATCAAAATTCTGGTCTCTTATTTTATTCTTTATAGATACCGTTGTCGTTAAGAAATTTATTAACTACTATAAATTTATATTTATATTTATAATAATAATTATCTATTATTGAATAATCATATAGCCTATGAATAACTTTTGGAGTAATATTTTCCGTTATCCTCGATTTTTTATAAGTAGTGTGACTGGATTAATTTTAGTAATTTTAACTCCTTTTAAAAATTTATTTAAGATTCCGAAATTACGTGTATTTTTAATTGTGTTTCTTATTGTCTTTTTTACCAGCTTATATTTAATCCTTAAAGCAATGGTTGGGTTATAATAAATTTTTCTTAATCTGGAATATACTATTTTAATAAATATCAAAACGATTTGATATTAAAATTCAAGTTTTTTATTTCAAACTGGGCCGAGTTGGATTTGAACCAACGTAGCATAACGCAACGGATTTACAATCCGCCCCCTTTAACCACTCGGGCATCGACCCTACTGACTTTATTTTACCAAATTTAAGACAAAAAGACAAGATATAATCTATATCGTCTTTTTGTCTTAAAATTTTTACTCCGGTCTTTAAATCAAGATTTGGTATAACTCTACCAAAATTAAATCAAATTTTGTATTTTAACTTATTTATTGGGATGAGTTTTTACAATATTTTTGATTGAAATATTAAAAATTCTTTTTGAAAAGGGTTTTTAATTTTTATTTATGATTTGTTCAACAAAACGTTTCTGATCCTATTTTTAAAGTTCTTATATTGACGAACGATCTACTTTTAAGTATTATATATATATAATCTAAGTTAGTGGGTAATTAACTCAGCGGTAGAGTGTCTGCCTTACAAGCAGAAGGTCACAGGTTCAAATCCTGTATTACCCATTTTATTAAATAAGTGAAAAATATTTTCCTTTATTTCATTTATTTGATTTATAGCTTATAATAGTTTATGAAATCATAAGGGCCTATCGTCTAACGGATTAGGACAGAAACCTTCTAAGTTTCCAATGTAGGTTCGATTCCTACTGGGCCTAGTATAATCAGAATAAAACGTTTCCACATTCGCCGATTATTGGGTTAAAATTTTTACAAAAAACTATTTTTTTATTAAAAACTACACTATTATATAGATAACAATAGTTTTCTTTTCATGAAATTTTTTACTAAAAAAGTTTTAATTTTTATATATCTTTTAATGAAACGTTTTAATTTATTAAATATCCTTCTTGTTATTTTAATTACTTTTGCTCCTAAGCAAGCCTTGGCTGATATTGGTGGTTTAACAAAATGTAGTGAATCTCCTGCGTTTGAAAAACGTTTAAAAGCAAGTGTTAAAAAATTAGAGCAACGAGTAGCTAAATATGAAGCAGGTACACCTCCAGCTTTAGCTTTAGAACAACAAATTGATCGAACAAAAGCTCGTTTTGATAAATACAGTCGATCAGAATTATTATGTGGTACTGATGGTCTACCACATTTAGTTGCAGATGGTCGTTGGAGTCACGCTGCGGAATTTATTCTTCCAGGTTTTGGCTTTATTTATATTTCAGGCTGGATTGGCTGGGTTGGTCGTAAATATGTACGAGCAGTTAGTACTAGTAGTAATCCTGCAGAAAGTGAAATTATTATTAATGTTCCTTTAGCTTTAAAAATAATGACTACAGGTTATATTTGGCCAGTATCTGCTTGGCAAGAATTGATTAGTGGCGATTTAGTGGCGTTAGATGAAAATGTAACAGTTTCACCACGTTAATTTTATAAAATATTTACTTATAATTCTTTATTTTTATGGACAACTTTCAAAAATATTTATCAACAGCTCCAGTTCTTTTAACAATATGGATGTCGTTTACGGCAGGATTTATTATTGAAATAAATCGTTTTTTCCCAGATATGTTAGGGTTATACTTCTAATGTAGTTTTACTAAGAAAAAATTAAAAATTAAAAAAACAAAATATTATAATTTTGTTTTTTTAATTTTTTATTGTAGAGATTAAGCGTACTTACCTGATGTTGATGCAATAACAAAGGCAGCGTATGTTAAAATATAGCCCACCGCAAAGTGAACTAAACCAACTAAACGAGCTTGTACAATTGATAATGCTACAGGTTTATCTCTCCAACGAATTAAGTTTGCTAATGGTGTACGTTCATGAGCCCAAACAAGAGTTTCAATTAATTCTTGCCAGTAACCACGCCAAGAGATTAAGAACATAAAACCAGTGGCCCAAATTAAATGTCCAAATAAGAACATCCATGACCAAACAGATAAATTGTTCATACCAAATGGATTATAACCATTAATTAATGGAGATGAGTTTAACCATAAGTAATCACGTAACCAACCCATAATGTAATTTGATGATTCATCAAATTGACCAGGGTTGCCACCCCAAATTGTCATATGTTTCCAGTGCCAGTAGAATGTTACCCAACCAATAGTATTTAACATCCAGAACATTGCAAGATAGAAAGCATCCCACGCTGAAATGTCACATGTACCACCTCGACCAGGACCATCACAAGGGAAACTGTAACCAAAATCTTTTTTATCTGGCATTAATTTTGATCCACGTGCATCTAAAGCACCTTTTACTAAAATTAGTGCAGTTACATGTAAACCTAACGCAATAGCGTGATGTACTAAGAAATCACCAGGACCGATTTTTAAGAATAAATCGTTTTTATTATTATTAATAGCTTCTAACCAACCTGGTAACCAAACTTGATTACCTGCAACAGTTGCTGGGTTTGTTGAAGAAGATAATAATACGTTAAATTCATAAACAGCTTTACCTGATGCAGCTTGAATGTATTCTGCAAATAATGGTTCGAACAAGATTTGTTTTTCTGGTTGACCAAACGCAACTACTGTATCGTTATGAATATATAAACCTAATACATGGAAGCCTAAGAATAACGAAGCCCAACTTAAGTGTGAAATAATAGCTTCTTTATGTTCTAACATTCTTGCTAAAACATTATTCTTATTTAACTCTGGATCATAATCTCTTACGAAGAAGATTGCACCATGAGCAAATGCACCAACCATTAAGAAACCAGCAATATATTGATGGTGAGTATATAAAGCAGCTTCAGTTGTAAAATCTTTTGATAAGAACGCATATGGTGTTAATGCGTACATATGTTGAGCTGTTAATGATGTTGCTACACCTAAACTCGCTAATGCTAAACCTAATTGCATGTGTAACGAGTTTGTAATAGTTTCAAATAACCCCACATGACCAGCACCTAATCGACCTCCAGGAGGACGGTGAGCATCTAGGATTTCTTTCATATTGTGGCCGATACCAAAATTAGTTCGGTACATGTGACCTGCAATAATGAAAACTACTGCAATTGCTAATTGGTGATGTGCAATATCACTTAACCATAAAGATTGAGTTTGCGGATGGAAACCACCTAAGAATGTTAAGATAGCTGTACCAGCACCTTGGCTTGTACCATATACGTGAGTAGCACTATCTGGATTTTCTGCATAAACAGTCCAATTACCTGTGAAAAACGGTGTTAAACCAGCTGGATGTGGTGGTGTTGTTAAGAAGTTATCCCAACCAACATGTACACCACGTGATGCTGGAATAGCAACGTGTACAATGTGACCTGTCCATGCTAAAGAACTTACACCTAATAAACCTGATAAGTGATGGTTTAAACGTGATTCATTATTTTTGAACCAAGATAAACTTGGACGGAATTTTGGTTGTAAATGTAACCAACCTGCGAATAATAATACTGCAGATAAAATTACTAAACCAACTGAACCAGCGTATAGTTCTTGATTTGTTCTAAATCCAATTGTGTACCACCATTGATATACACCTGAAAAGGCGATATTTACAGGGTATGTATTTCCTTTACTAAATGCTTTTAATGCAGATTCACCAAAGTGGGGATCCCAAATTGAATGAGCAATTGGTCTCACTTTTAAAGGGTTTCCTACCCATTTTTCAAAGTTACCTTGCCATGCAACATGAAATAAATTTCCTGCAGTCCACAGGAAAATAATAGCTAGATGGCCAAAATGAGATGCGAAGATTTTTTGATATAAATTTTCTTCTGTCATACCATCATGGGCTTCTAAATCATGAGCAGTAGCTATCCCATACCAAATTCTGCGTGTAGCAGGATCTTGCGCAAGAGCTTGGCTAAATTTTGGAAATTTAGTTGCCATAACCTTCAGATGCCTATTTATAATATGTATAGTTGTAAGTAGAGAATATAAAGAAAAAGTTTTAGTTATCTAAAACTCGTTTTTTAGCAAACGTCTTACTAACTGATTGATAGTGAACGTGCTAAGAAGAATGACCATGTAGTTCCAATACCACCTAATAAATAGTGTGCTAAGCCTACTGCACGACCTTGTGTAATACTTAATGCACGAGGTTGAATTGCTGGCGCAAAGTTTAATTTATTATGAGCCCATACAATAGATTCAATTAATTCTTGCCAGTAACCACGACCACTGAATAAGAACATTAAACTAAATGCCCAAATGAAATGTGCACCTAAGAAAATTAAACCATATGCTGATAATGCTGAACCGTAAGATTGAATTACTTGTGAAGCTTGTGACCATAAGAAATCACGTAACCAACCATTAATAGTAATCGCACTCTTAGCAAAGTTACCACCTGTTACATGTGAAATTGTGCCATCTGGTGTAATTGTACCCCAAACATCTGATTGCATTTTCCAGCTGAAGTGGAAAATTACAACTGAAATTGAGTTGTACATCCAGAATAAACCTAAGAATACATGATCCCAACTAGAACTTTGACAAGTACCACCACGACCTGGACCATCACAAGGGAAACGGAAACCTAAGTTCGCTTTATCTGGAATTAATTTTGAGCTACGAGCGTATAAAACACCTTTTAAAAGGATTAATACAGTTACATGAATAGTAAAAGCATGAATATGGTGAACCATAAAATCTGCTGTACCTAATGTAATTGGCATCATAGCAATTTTACCACCAACACCTACAACATCACCACCAAAAGCATAACTTGTTGTTGCTAAAGCATTTGGAGCTGTTGTACCTGGAGCTAGTAAATGAATATTTTGGATCCATTGTGCAAAAATTGGTTGCAATTGAATTGCTTTATCTGAGAACATATCTTGTGGACGACCTAATGCACGCATTGTATCATTGTGAATATAGAATCCAAAAGCATGACAGCCTAAGAAAATACAAACCCAATTTAAATGTGAAATAATTGAATCACGGTGTCTTAAAACACGATCAAGTAAATTGTTGTAATTATTAGCTGGTGTGTAATCACGAACCATAAAAATAGCCCCGTGTGCTGCACCACCTACTACACAGAAACCACCGATCCACATATGGTGTGTGAATAATGATAATTGTGTCGCATAATCCGTAGCAATGTACGGGTATGGTGGCATCGCATACATGTGATGTGCTACAATAATACTTAATGATCCCATCATAGCTAAGTTAATAGCTAATTGAGCATGCCATGAAGTTGTTAAAATTTCATATAAGCCTTTATGACCTTCGCCAGTAAATGGACCTTTATGAGCCTCTAAAATTTCTTTCATGCTATGGCCGATACCCCAATTTGTGCGGTACATATGACCTGCAATAATAAATAATACAGATAATGCTAAATGGTGGTGAGCAATGTCACTTAACCATAAACCACCTGTAATTGGATTTAAACCACCTTTAAATGTTAAGAAATCAGAGTACTCACCCCATTGACCGCTAAAGAATGGCGCTAATCCTTTAGAGAAACTTGGATATAATTGAGCCATTAATTCACGGTTGATTAAAAATTCATGAGGTAATGGAATCTCTTGTGGAGCAACACCTGCATCTAATAATTTATTAATCGGTAATGCGATATGAATTTGGTGCCCTGACCATGATAAACAACCTAAACCTAATAAACCAGCTAAATGGTGGTTCATCATCGATTCTGCGTTTTGGAACCATTCTAATTTAGGAGCTGCTTTATGGTAATGGAACCAACCTGCAAATAACATAATTGCAGACATAGCTAATCCACCGATTGCGATCCAGTATAATTCTACTTCACTAGTAATACCTTCTGCGCGCCACATTTGGAACCAACCTGATGTTGTTTGAACACCTTGGAAGTTACCACCAACGTCGGCATTTAAAATCTCTTGACCAACGATAGGCCAAACTACTTGAGAACTTTGTTTGATACCAATTGGATCTGTTAGCCATGCAGAATAGTTCGAGAAATATGCACCATGGAAATGCATACCACTAATCCATAAAAATATTACTGCTAATTGGCCAAAATGAGCACTGAAAATTTTACGAGAAACTTCTTCTAATGAGCTTGTTTGACTATCAAAATCATGAGCATCAGCATGTAAGTTCCAAATCCATGTTGTTGTTTTTGGTCCTTTCGCTAATGTTCTTGAAAAATGTCCTGGTTGTGCCCATTTTTCGAAACTCGTTTCTACAGCGTCTTTTTCAACAAAAACTTGTACGTTTTTTGTTCGACGCTCAGTTGAGCTGATTGCCATTGAGTTTCTCCTTTAGGGAGACGAAAATCTATGAAACTCTCATAAAAAAATAACTCTTTATAAATTGTTGGTTAAATATGAGTTTTCAATAAACCATTATAAGCATTTTTATATAATTTTTACTAAAAAATAATTTAGGATCGATATTTTTATTTTTAATTAAATTTTTATGATTAATATTTTTATATTTTTATATTATATCAATGTAACAGATATTCATTAAATTTTTATCGTTTTATGGTTAGTCGTGGTTCAAAAGTTAAAATTCTTCGTCCAGAATCTTATTGGTTTAATCAAGTTGGAACAGTAGCTACTGTCGATCAAAGTGGGATTCGTTATCCTGCTGTAGTTCGTTTTACAAATGTTAATTACAGTGGAACTAATACCAATAATTTTGCACTTAATGAACTTGTTGAAGTAGAAGCTCCTGCAAAACCTGCTAAAAAAGGGTAGTAAGTTAATTTCCCGTAGGGCAACTTGTTTTTAATTGCCCTACTTATTTTTTTGTGATAATATTTTTTAATTAAATATTCTAATTATTTTGAATACTAATGGTAAATTACCCTCAAATTGGAAAATTAGCCCCGAATTTTCTTACGGTTGGAGTTTTTAATAAAAAATTAGGTAAAATCAGGCTTTCTGATTATCGAGGAAAAAAATATGTCCTTCTTATTTTTTACCCAGCAAATTTTACCCCAGTCTCACCGACTGAATTAATTACTTTAAGTGATCGGATTGCCGAATTTCGAAAATTATCCACACAAATATTAGCTATTTCAATTGACAGTCCTTTTTCTCATTTACGAAGTTTATTATCTAGCCGATATGAGGGAGGCTTAGCCAATTTAAAATTCCCTCTTGTTTCTGATTTAACACAAAAAATTACAAATGATTATAAATTACTTACAGATGATGGAATGGCATTCCCTGGAGTAGTCCTTATTGACAAAGAGGGAGTGATTCAATATTATACAGTTAACAATTTATTATGCGGCAGAAGTATAAATGAAATCCTTCGTATTTTACAATCAATTCAATATCTTAAAGAACATCCAGGACAAGCTTGTCCGGCTGATTGGAAATATGGAGAAAAAACCATATATTCACATCCTTTAAAATCAAAACTGTATTTTAAGGAATTATACTCTACTCAAAAAAATTAAAATATTATGCCTAAATTAAAAACTCGAAAAGCAGCTCTAAAACGATATAAAAAAACAGCAGCTGGGAATTTTTTACGTCGTCATGCATATAAAGGACATCTTTTAATGCATAAAACAAAAACCCAAAAACGCAAATTATCACAAACACTTTGTGTTTGTCCTAGTGATAGTAAACCTATTAAATTAATGTTACCTTATTAAATTTTATGGTCAGAGTTAAACGCGGAAACGTCGCACGAAAACGTCGCAAAAAGATCTTACAACTTGCAAAAGGCTATAGAGGAGCACATTCTCGTCTTTTTAGAGTTGCAAATCAACAAGTTATGAAAGCTTTACGCTATTCGTATGTTGGACGAAAACAAAAGAAACGTACATTTAGAAAACTTTGGATCACCCGTATTAATGCGGCGTCAAAACTAAATGGTTTATCATATAGTCGCGTAATACATAACTTTAAAAAATCTAATATCGACTTAAATCGCAAAATGTTATCACAAATTGCAGTATTAGATAGCCAAACATTTACACAATTAGTTGATCTTTCAAAATAATATCGCTCTATTTTAATTACAGATTCTATGAAAAAGCTATTGTTTTTTGAGAAAATAATTAAGCCTAATCTGTTGAAATAAATCTAACTTTTTAAGTTTATGTTAACTATTCTAGCTATAATATAAACTAGAAAGTTAGAATAAATTTAAGATTTTATGACTGTAGATGAAGATTTAGATAAACTACTTGAGAATTTACCATTTTTTATTCAAGAAAATTTAAAAAACCATTCCAACAAAGATAAACTTATTGAAATTGTTATGGATTTAGGTCGTAGACCAGAAGCTCGTTTTCATACTGGACCTGAGTATTTGTCTCAAAAGATCATTTCCTGGCAAGATATTGATTATACCACAAAACGAATAAGTAAATTTAGTGATGACAATCGCGCAGGAATTGAGCGAACTCTTCATCGAATTAGTTGTATTCGTAATAGGCAATCTCTGATCAATGGATTAACTTGTCGCGTTGGACGAGCTATTTTTGGAACTATTAGTATCATTCGTGATTTGTTAGAATCTGGACAATCGATTTTAATTTTAGGTAGGCCTGGGGTAGGTAAAACTACTATAATCCGTGAAATTGCACGAGTGTTATCTGATGAAATGGAAAAACGAGTGATTATTGTTGATACCTCAAATGAAATTGCTGGAGATAGTGATATACCGCATTCAGGAATTGGTCGAGCTCGTCGAATGCAAGTTTCAAAAACAGAATTACAACATCAGGTTATGATTGAGGCAGTTGAAAATCATATGCCAGAAGTTATAATTATTGACGAAATTGGGACTGAGCTTGAAGCTTTAGCTGCAAGAACTATTGCCGAAAAAGGTGTTCAGTTAGTCGGAACGACTCATGGGAATTGTTTAGAGAATTTAATTAAAAATCCTCCTTTAGCTGATTTAATTGGAGGTATTCAATATGTTACATTAAGTGATGAAGAAGCAAAACGACGAGGTACTCAGAAAAGTATTTTAGAACGCAAAGCTTATCCTGCATTTCAAATAGCTATTGAAATTAATGAGCCAAATTCTTGGACGATTCATGAAGATATTAAAGATTCGATCGATTTGTTGTTACGAGGAACTTATTCTGTAACCCAAATTCGACAACTAGGTCCAAATGAAAAAACAAATATTAATTATAATAAATTACAAACAAGTTCTCGCTTATTATTTCAATCTTCGCGAAATTTAAAAAACCTAACCACTTTCAATAATAATGATTGGACTATTTTAAGTAAATATAATGTTGCAAAACCAAGAACTCTAAAAACTAAACACTTGGTAATTTATACATATTCACTTTCAAATAATTTAATGAAAGAAGCAGTATCAAAACTAGGTATTAAGCTTATTTTAACCAAAGAAATTAAAAAAGCTAGTTTAGTTATTGGTTTAAAAAAACATTTAAAACAGAATCTTAAATTAAAAAAATTAGCTTTACAATACAATATTCCGATTTATACTGTTAATCGTGGAAGTGTTTATCAATTAACAAAATTGATTCAATTTCTTTTTCACCAAAAATTATAAATTATTTATTGTTTTATATAATATAATTAAACATATGCTATATTCTTTTTAAAAAGATAACTACATATGTATTAAAAGTATGGGCCTAGGATCTAATCTTTTTTAGCTTCGTCCATCTACACCTATTTATAAATTTTTAAGGAACATGATATGACAGATACTTTAGCAAAATTACAAAATATTGTTGCACTTCAATTAGGTATCGAGGCAGACCAAGTTACACCTAGTTCTAATTTTACTAAAGAATTAGGAGCAGATTCTTTAGATGTTGTTGAATTAGTTATGGCATTTGAAGAAGCATTTGAAATCGATATTAATGATGAGGCGGCAGGTAACATTGCAACAGTTCAAGATGCTTTAGACTTCATTGAAGAAAACAAAGCATAAATCCGATCAATCTTAAAAATGGTTTAAATTTTTTAAAAAAAAAGAATTTAAATCATTTAAAATTCCTGGGAATTCGTTAATCTAGTCTTTAAAATCATGTCTTTAGTGTTGCAAAGAGTTCAAGAAATCTTAAGTTATCAATTTAGTCTGAATGAAACAGAGATTCAGCCAGAAACAAAGTTTGAAATAGAATTAGGAGCAGACTCTCGTGATCTTTTAGAAATTATGGCTGCTTTTGAAGTGACATTTGATATCGAAATTGCATATGAAGATGTTAGTGATATTATAACGGTCCAGGACGCTATAAATTATATTGAAAATAAAAAGAGAGCTAGAGATGAATTATATAAAAATCTATCTTAACTAGTAAAGAAAATTTTTTACTAAATTATAAATTTTAAATATTATTAAAAAGGTTGCTAATACTTAATAAGGTATGTTAAAGTAGAGATGTCTTCGTTTATTACTATTCGACTTTAAAAATGAGAATTTCGTCGGGATATAGCTCAGTTTGGTAGAGTACCTGCT